TGAGTTTATAGGGGGCAGTATGGGATCCGTAGTCGGGGAAAAGATCACCCGTTTGATTGAATACGCTACCAATCAATTTCTACCTCTTATTATAGTGTGTGCTTCGGGGGGGGCGCGTATGCAAGAAGGAAGTGTGAGCTTGATGCAAATGGCTAAAATCTCGTCTGCTTTATATGATTATCAATCAAATAAAAAGTTGTTTTATGTATCAATCCTTGCATCTCCTACTACTGGTGGGGTGACGGCCAGTTTTGGTATGTTGGGTGATATCATTATTGCCGAACCCAATGCTTACATTGCATTTGCGGGTAAAAGAGTAATAGAAGAACTGTTGAAAATAACAGTACCCGAAGGTTTGCAAGAGACTGAAAATTTATTTGATAAGGGAGCATTCGACCTAATCGTACCACGTAATCTTTTAAAAAGTGTTCTGACTGAGTTATTTAAGCTCCACGGTTTCTTTCCTTTGACTAAAAATTAAAAAAAAAAAAGCCAAATAGAGTGCTAAGTTCAATTATTTTTATTTGTAGCAAAGGAGTAGTTAGTTTATTCGGAATTAAAGTAAAGGAAATAGGAATTTTGTTTGGTGATATAAGTATCTATATATCTATATCTAAGTGAGGATATAGATATATAGATACTTATATCTATACTAAGTATTGAATTATGAATTAATAGTTATAGTTAAATAATAATGAAAATTTTTAATTATAATTATTATAACATATATTTTTTTATAAATAATAATAACAGGTACGAACAATAAATCGAGGTACCCATTCTATGAACCTTCCCGCTTTTTTTGTGCCTTTAGTAGGCATAGTATTTCCGGCAATTGCAATGGCTTCTTTATATCTTCATGTTCAAGAAAACAAGATTGTTTAGATCTGATGGACCCCCTCTCTTCTATTTTTTTTTTCAAAAACTTAGACTTGCATCATAACTAATAGAGATATCTATTTAGCGAAATATGAGATAACATGTGATTTCTGCCGAACATAAAGACATAAGGTAAAGGACTCTTATACCTGTAGAAACATAATAATATATGAGTAAATAAATTCTAGCCGTTTTCAAATCGACCAGGATCGCTAGATGGCTGAAATAAAAAGTCCTCGGATCTATATGTATAGTGGGATCATATGAAGGGTATGTTATTATTTTAGTTTAGATTAGATCTAAGTAATTTGATGAATTACTCCTAAAGGTTCACATCAAACTAGTGCTAGTTGATGAGAGTTACTTCGGAAACAAAACAAAAAAGATAAAGTCAAATAAATTGGAGGGTTTCCCTCAATTCTAATAAAATACAATCGGATCCAGTATGGATTGGCGATCAGAACATATACGGATAGAACTTATAACGGAGTCTCGAAAATTAAGTAATTTCTGCTGGGCCTTTATCCTTTTTTTAGGTTCATTAGGATTCTTATTGGTTGGAACTTCCAGTTATCTTGGTAGAAATTTGATATCTTTTTTTCCGTCTGAGCAAATCATTTTTTTTCCACAAGGTATCGTGATGTCTTTCTACGGAATCGCGGGTCTCTTTATTAGTTCCTATTTGTGGTGCACAATTTTCTGGAATGTAGGCAGCGGTTATGATCGATTCGATAGAAAGGAAGGCATAGTGTGCATTTTTCGGTGGGGATTTCCTGGAAAAAATCGTCGCATATTCCTACGATTCCTTATAAAAGATATTCAGTCCATTAGAATAGAAGTTAAAGAGGGTATTTATACCCGTCGTGTCCTTTATATGGACATCCGGGGCCAGGGGAACATTCCCTTAACTCGTACTGATGAGAATTTGACTACACGAGAAATTGTAGAAAAAGCTGCTGAATTGTCCTATTTCTTGCGTGTACCAATTGATTTGAAACAAAATGGTAAACGGGTGCTTTGAGGGAAAAATGCAAGAATCCTCTTTTTTTCTATAACATAAACTAAGTGAAGTTTCATCAGAAGGGTCATTCGAGCGAAAGCGGGCGGAACAACTACAAAACGAAATTCTTTATTTTTGTCACTCGACGTTTTATTTTCTCCTTTCTTTTGTGTTCCTTAATAACCAACAGAAAAATAACAATTAGATTTTTGAATAATGATAATTAGCCAATTTCTGGCTTGTTTTGCTACTTTGAGTATTGCAATATCTTTCCCTCAATTATTCTACTATTCCTGTCTGTGGGCAATCAGTGAATTTTTTTTTTTTGAAATATTGGATATTGTGGATTCTTTCGTCTCAAAATTGGATTAATATTCATTACTTAAAGCCTTTCTTTCAGTCATTCATTGAAAGGAGAGAGTTGTTTCGAATTTTGTCCAATTGAGATATCGGGAAACTTTATTTTTTTAGTATTTATTCATTCGAAATGGATTGATTTGTAGTCGATTTCTCTAGTCTTTCGAGATTGAAAGACTAATCAAAAAATCACAAAAAAAATAGATTGATAGGTTCCATACCTTGTATAGAACTCATGCGTGAAAGAAGGATTCGATCACATAGAGTCGACGAATGAGGTGGGTTGATTAACAATTCACAGATTTAAAAATGGCAAAAAAGAAAGCATCCACTCCTCTTGTATCTATAGTATTTTTTCCTTGGTGGCTTTCTCTCTCATTTAAAAAAAGTCTGGAATCTTGGGTTACTAATTGGTGGAATGCCGGGCAATCCGAAATTTTTTTGAATGATATTCAAGAAAGGGGTATTCTAGAAAAATTCATAGAATTAGAGGAACTCCTCGTCTTGGACGAAATGATCGAAGAATACTCGGAGACACGTCTACACAAGCTTACTCTAGGAATACAAAAAGAAACGATCCAATTAATCAAGATACACAACGAAGATCATATCCATACGATTTTTCACTTCTCAATAAATATAATCTGTTTTGTTATTCTCAGTGGTTATTATATTTTGGGTAATGAAGAACTTGGTATTCTTAACTCTTGGGCCCAGGAATTCCTATATAACCTAAGCGACACAGTCAAAGCTTTTTGTATTCTTTTATTAACCGATTTTTGTACCGGATTCCATTCACCCCACGGTTGGGAATTACTGATTGGCTCTGTCTACAAAGATTTTGGATTTGTTCAGAATGATCAAATCATATCGGGTCTTGTTTCAATTTGTCCAGTCATTCTTGATACAGTTTTTAAATATTGGATTTTCCGTTATTTAAATCGCGTATCTCCGTCACTTGTAATTATTTATCATTCCTTGTAGTTATTTATCATTCAATGAATGACTGATAACAGATCCACTCATATTAATCTAATCCAATTCGAAGGTTTGCAACTTTGTAGTTGTACATAAACAAAGCGTTGAAAATTTATGCTTTCTATTTTTACCCATCTTCAGGATTCATCCTATATTAGTCCAGTAACCAGTAAATTTTTATTATTCCAGTAACTAACAGAATCGTGGATAGGGAACTCTACTAGCGACTTACCCCACCTATTGTAGAAATTTTGGTATCAACAATTGAACCATGGAAACTATAAATACTTTTTCTTGGATAAAGAAACAGATTACTCGATCTATTTCCGTATCGCTCATGAGTTATATAATAACTCAGACGGCCATTTCAAATGCATATCCCATTTTTGCACAGCAGGGTTATGAAAATCCACGAGAAGCGACGGGGCGTATTGTATGTGCCAATTGTCATTTAGCTAACAAGCCCGTGGATATTGAGGTACCGCAAGCGGTACTTCCTGATACTGTATTTGAAGCGGTTGTTCGAATTCCTTATGATATGCAACTGAAACAAGTTCTTGCTAATGGTAAAAAGGGGGGTTTGAATGTAGGGGCTGTTCTTATTTTACCGGAAGGTTTTGAATTAGCTCCCCCCGATCGTATTTCTCCCGAGATGAAGGAAAAGATAGGAAATTTGTCTTTTCAGAGCTATCGCCCTAATAAAAAAAATATTCTTGTAATAGGCCCTGTCCCCGGTCAGAAATATAGTGAAATTTCCTTTCCTATTCTTTCCCCCGACCCCGCTACTAAGAAAGATGTTCACTTCTTAAAATATCCTATATACGTAGGCGGGAACAGGGGAAGGGGTCAGATTTATCCTGACGGGAGCAAGAGTAACAATACAGTTTATAATGCTACAGCAGCGGGTATAGTAAGCAAAATCATACGAAAAGAAAAGAAGGGGGGATATGAAATAATCATAACAGACCCGGATGGACGTCAAATGGTTGATATTATCCCCCCAGGACCAGAACTTCTTATTTCAGAGGGTGAATCCGTGAAATTTGATCAACCATTAACGAGTAATCCTAATGTGGGCGGATTTGGTCAGGGGGATACGGAAATAGTACTTCAAGATCCATTACGTGTCCAAGGCCTTTTATTCTTCTTGGCATCCGTTATTTTGGCACAAATCTTTTTGGTTCTTAAAAAGAAACAGTTCGAGAAGGTTCAATTGGCTGAAATGAATTTCTAGACTTGCGGATTTATTGACATCAAGTTTGTAAAAGGGATTTTTCGTCTTACCAGCCTTCGGCACAAGAAAGGGAATTTGCTAGACCCTCTTCTTGTGCCGAAGAGTAAAGATTCTTGATCCTCTTTTTCAAATATTCCTAGTCTTTTTTTTCCAGATTTAACAGAATTTTTTACGAAACATTCTAAGTATAAGAAGTAGTGGACAAATAAAAAAACAAGAGGGGAATTAATTAAATAGAACTTATTGAATGAACTTAAAAAAAAAGGCATTTTGATGAGATACTAAAATAAAAAGAGTCAAAATGCAAATAAGGAGTCAAGTTCTAGTAGTATAGAAAGTATTTACCCGATATCTAATCTACAAAATATAGATTCTACCATCCAATATCCACGAAATTGAGTGATTCCTTCTTCCTTCTTTCTTCTAACTTTGAAATGAAAGTAGGGATAGATACTGCCAGGGAAGCGGTGTTCTGAATCAATCAATGGAGTTCTTTTTTCAAAAGCATCACCAGAAAGTGGAGTTTTTTGAAACGGAAGAAAAGGGATTTCT